GAATAAGACAGTACCTGAAGGTTCACAAGCGGCTGAATATTTATTCCATAAGGGCTTATTCGATCCAATCGTACCACGTAATCCTTTAAAGGGTGTTTTGAGTGAGTTATTGAAGCTTCACGCCTTTTTTCCTTTGAATTCAAATTCCATTAAGTAGTTAGTAAGTAGCGCCTTAAGTTCAATTATTTTATTTGGAGTGAAAAAAATAGTTAGTTTATCGGAATCAAAGTCAAAATCCGAAGAATGTATTTTTTCTTTGGTGACATAAGATTTAATTAAAAATTTATAAAATAAAGAATCATGTGGACAATTCTTTTTTTATACCGATATTACTGATTAGTAATCAGGACTATCAACAAGATAAAAAAAAAAGAAAATTCTGCCTTATGCGAAATTCAAATTAGGCAAATAAACCGAATTTTCTTTTTCCTTTTTGCTGTGTATGTATATATAATTCAAATATAGAAAATATAGCTATAGAGCATCCTTTCTCCCGAGAAATCTCTATTTTGCCTAAGAATCCCTCTTGTTGGATCGAATTCTAGTGAATCTTTCGAGAAAATTTCTAATTAAATAAAATCAAAATTGGAATTCAAATGATAAGACAAGAATGAATTTTATCATACATATATTTTTCTATTTCATGTAGAAAGATGAATAAGTCTTATTTATTTAATTATACATATACATTCTTTAATTAGACATTCCTTGCATTTCTTTATTATATATACTCACTTAGATATACTTAGTATAATTATATACGAATTATAATTATTATAAGATATCTTTATAACAGGTACAAATATTACATCGAGGTACCCATTCTATGACAAACTTACCCTCTATTTTTGTGCCTTTAGTAGGCCTAGTATTTCCGGCAATTGCAATGGCTTCTTTATCTCTTCATGTTCAAAAAAACAAGATTGTTTAGATCCGACGGGTCCCAATCTCATCTATTTTTTTAATACTTAGATATAGATAACACGGATATCTATTTAATAGAATATGGTGTAACATACGGCTTCTTCCAAACATAAATGAGGGGGCTATTATGTATGCGTAACTATATGATATGGGTAAATGAGTTATGGCTATATTCAAATAGATCGGAATCGAGGCGGATATCTGAAATGTAAAGTCAATGTATCTTATCTATATGGATGTAGATATCTATGGGAGATCATATAAAGTGAATGTTATTATTTTAGCCCTAACCAATTTGATCAATTACTCCTAAAGAGTTACATCAGAATGGCACTAGTTGATGAGAGTTACTTCGGGAATAAAAAAAGGAAAATAAAATCCATTTGGACTATTTTCTCAATTCCAATAAAATGTAACTGGATCTAGTATGAGTTCGCAATCAAAACATAGATGGATAAAACTTATAGTGGGGTCTCGAAAAATAAGTAATTTCTGCTGGGCCTTTATCCTTTTTTTAGGTTCATTAGGATTCGTATTGGTTGGAACTTCCAGTTATCTCGGGAAGAATTTGATATCTTTAGTTCCGTCTCAGGAAATCCATTTTTTCCCACAGGGGATCGTGATGTCTTTCTACGGGATCGCGGGTCTCTTTATTAGTTCCTATTTGTGGTGCACAATTTTGTGGAATGTGGGTAGTGGCTATGATCGATTCGATAGAAAAGAAGGAATGGCGTGTATTTTTCGTTGGGGATTTCCTGGAAAAAATCGTCGTATCTTCCTACGATTCCGTATAAAAGATATTAAGTCCATCAGAATAGAAGTTAAAGAAGGGGGGATTTTTGATCGTCGTACCCTTTGTGTGGAAGTCAAAGGACGGGGGAACCTTCCCTTGACGCGTAGTGAAGAGAATTTGACTCGGCGAGAAATTGATCAAAAAGCTACCGAATTGGCCTATTTCTTGCGCGTACCACTTGAAGTAGTTTTAAATTAACTTGAACTGAAGAATAAATTCTTTCTCAGTGGGAGGGGAAAAATTCAAGAATTCTCTTTTCTTTCTATAGCATAGCTTAAGGTTTTGTTTTTTTCAAAACGTTCATTCGAGCCAAAATAGACATATACGGAAGGGCCATAAAACGAAACTTTTTTGTCCGAAAAAATGGTTTTTTTATGTGTAGTGTATGGAAATTCACTCAACTCAATTCAGTGAAAAACAAGTAACAAATCGAAATAATGGATTCATCTTGTATATCAAAACATTTCGGAATAAAGAATTTATCTTTTTATTTTCAATATGAATTGATACATTAGATACAGATAGATCATATCTTGTAAATGATCTCTCCTTTCTTTTGTGTTTCTTAATGATCAAAGGATTGGATCTCTTATAAGGAAAACTTTTCTGTCTTTGTCTTGTTTTTCTACTCATTTTTGATCATGACATCACAATATTCTTCATAAATAGAAATCTCTCCCCATTTTTACTGTGGGGTGGCTGGCGAATTTTTTTTTCAAAATAGAAACTATTTTGACAGAAGGGGAGTTCCTTTGGTTCGAAATCCGAATAATATTCATTGAAGTTGAAGTGGTTCTTTCAGGAATTCATCGAAAGGGCTTCGAATTTGATCAATGGAGGTATCTGGAAACAAGATTTTTTGAATTATTTCTTCATTCGAATTCGAAGTTCGAAGGGGGCTCTTATTCTATTTCTGTATTCTTTCTAGATTCAAGGACTAACCGCTGAATCACAAATAAAAAACAAATAAAAAATATGAAATAGATTCATAGGTTAGATGCCTTGTAATAGAACTTATGGTTGATAGAAAAATCAAATATTAGATCACATAAATTCGACGAATCAGGTGGGTTCATTAAGAATTCCAATTTACAGATGAAAAAATGGCAAAAAAGAAATTATTTCTTCCTCTTCTATATCTTACATCTATAGTATTTTTGCCCTGGTGGATCTCTCTCTCATTTAATAAAAGTCTTGAATCTTGGGTTACTAATTGGTGGAATACTAGGCAATCTGAAACTTTTTTGACTGATATTCAAGAAAAGAGTATTCTAGAAAAATTCATAGAATTAGAAGAACTCTTACTCTTGGACGAAATGATAAAAGAAGACCCGGAAACAGATCTACAAACGCTTCGTATCGGAATCCACAAGGAAACGATCCAATTGATCAAGATGCACAACGAGGATCATATCCATACGATTTTGCACTTATCGACAAATATAATCTGTTTCATTATTTTCAGTGGTTATTCTATTCTGGGTAATGAAGAACTTGTTATTCTTAACTCTTGGGTTCAAGAATTCCTATATAACTTAAGTGACACAATAAAAGCTTTTTCTATTCTTTTATTAACTGATTTATGTATCGGATTCCATTCACCCCATGGTTGGGAACTTATGATTGGCTATGTCTACAAAGATTTTGGATTTGCTCATAATGACCAAATTATATCTGGTCTTGTTTCCACTTTTCCAGTCATTCTAGATACAATTTTAAAATATTGGATCTTTCGTTATTTAAATCGTGTATCTCCATCACTTGTAGTGATTTATCATTCAATGAATGACTGATCCAACTATAATATGTTACATAAGCAAAACATTTAAAAACGTACTTACTCTTTCGACCGAGACGAGGATTTCTCCTATTCCTATATTCCAGTAAAATTATTTCAGTAAATAGCAGAATTGTGGATAGGGACTATACAAGCGACCTACCTAATTTTATTGTAGAAATTTTCGGGATCAATGATTGGACCATGCAAATTAAAAATACCTTTTCTTGGATAAAGAAAGAGATTACTCGCTCTATTTCCGTATCGATGATGATATATATCATAACTCGGACATCCATTTCAAATGCATATCCCATTTTTGCACAGCAGGGTTATGAAAATCCACGAGAAGCGACCGGGCGGATTGTATGTGCCAATTGCCATTTAGCTAATAAGCCCGTGGAAATTGAGGTTCCACAAGCGGTACTTCCTGATACTGTATTTGAAGCAGTTGTTCGAATTCCTTATGATATGCAAGTGAAACAAGTTCTTGCTAATGGTAAAAGGGGGGGTTTGAATGTGGGGGCTGTTCTTATTTTACCTGAGGGGTTTGAATTAGCCCCCCCCGATCGTATTTCGCCCGAGATGAAAGAAAAGATAGGCAATCTGTCTTTTCAAAACTATCGCCCCACTAAAAAAAATATTCTTGTTATAGGTCCTGTTCCTGGTCAGAAATATAGTGAAATAACCTTTCCTATTCTTTCTCCAGACCCCGCTACTAATAAAGATGTTCACTTTTTAAAATATCCCATATATGTAGGCGGGAATAGAGGAAGGGGCCAGATTTATCCTGACGGGAGCAAGAGTAACAATACAGTTTATAATGCTACAGCGGCTGGTATAGTAAGTAAAATCATACGAAAAGAAAAAGGGGGATATGAAATAACCATAACAGATGCGTCGGATGGACGTCAAGTGGTTGATATTATCCCCCCAGGACCCGAACTTCTTGTTTCAGAGGGCGAATCTATCAAACTTGATCAGCCATTAACGAGTAATCCTAATGTGGGTGGATTTGGCCAAGGGGATGCGGAAATAGTACTTCAAGATCCATTACGTGTCCAAGGCCTTTTGTTCTTCTTGGCATCTGTTATTTTGGCACAAATATTTTTGGTTCTTAAGAAGAAACAGTTTGAGAAGGTTCAATTGTCTGAAATGAATTTCTAGATTCGCAAATTTATCAGCATCGAGTTGAGTTCATAAAAAGAATCAAATTCTTGTTGGCAATTATTTGTACCGCATTCCTAGTCATAGTATGTATATTGTGAAGAAGACTATTTGACTTTATTCCTTCTTTGTTTTTTCAAGCCAAATTGGAGCAGCGTGACTGACTATGTCATTATTGCATTATTGTTTCAATGTCCTAGAATAGAAAATAGAATAGATCAATAGTTTTCTAGTCTAATAGATTAAAAAATCTAAAATTCCACTGGATACTAACCATAAGATAAGTAAGTGGAGAATAGAAAGCAAAGGATTTTTTGTCTTCTTAGTCTTCGACACAAG